TGTTAGTCGCTTAGTGCTACTTCCCTCATCCGAAGGCATCGTAACATATGTATCAACGATTTCATAAAAGGAGAGAGCGAAGCAGGCTACCTGACCAAAACAAACAGAGCTTGCTTCCCTAACCAGAAAGGAGATCAAGGCAGGCGTATACAGCTTTGCATCAACGGGAAGAACGACACACCATAATCTCGCTTTAACAGGACAGTTAGTCCTGCCTTGCTTTAATAGGACTCATAATAACGAAAAAGGCTTTTGAGCCATACAATCGACTCACTAGGACTGAAGGCACTACAGCGGGCTTGACGAGGAAGAGCCGCACCTATTGATTGGTTTTTGTCTCACTGTACGGGACCAGTCTACAAATATGGAGATGTACAAGCATTGGGAAAATAAGAATCCTTGGTCGATAGAGAGCCGTTAGCTAGCAGCCGAAGACGAAGGAACAGACCAGTAAGTGTGGAGATGAGTCTGCTAGACGCAGAGCTGGATCTGCTATATGCGGTAGTTCTTCCTTCCGAAACGCCTTGCCTAGTCTAGTCCACGTACAGAAGCGTGGGAATCTTCCGGGCTTGCTTTAGAGTACGAAGATACTTTTTCGGTGTGAGCTGACTAAAGCTTAGCCTTAGTGCCTTATTTACGAGACTTCTATTGACCATCCTGCCTCGCCCTCATAGCAGGGCTGGAATTGGGCATGCCGAGAGAGCAGCCGCTGACAGCGGTAGACCTATGCATATAGAGTACTCACCCTGCAAGGTAGAAGCCGTAGTGAAAGGGTCATCCAAAAGCGGCTACGGCTGGGCTTACTTTTTTTTGAAAGAGATACCACACTTGGGAATAGAACAACTGCAGAGAAAGGTGAGTTCAGGGTGGTTAAATGCTCTGTAGAGTCACTACGCTAGCACATAAGATTGACAAGAGAGAGAAACTCTCTTCCCAGGCATTGAGGGGGAGGAAGGCTAGACTAGATGGAGGACAGGTGGAATATTTAGGCTCCACCACAGTAGCGAGTTTGGGATTCGGCTCAACTTGACACTCGAGTATGGTCTTGTCAGAGCCTCGAGAAAGGACATGGCGCCTCCCTGGGCGTACAGGAAATAGAGTACTTATTATAAGATAAAATATCATCTTGAAAAGAAAGGCAGATTTGCATAAGAGCTTGGACTCCGGAAAGTCAGATCCAGGATTCTCTTTCTGGATGAGATTGAGCCCACAAACCACAAACAATGGAGGCGCTTACTTATGATATGGATTCTTACGAATCTCGTCCCTATATTCTTTGCTTTATAGGCCGCCTATCTGGATTCGAAGATAGACTGAATTACCGCCCATGGATCCTGCGCGCTCGAGAATGGGGGTTGTTTCCTGTTGACACTGAAAGGCGGCTCAGTTGAGTGGCAAACCGGCTGAGAGGGCCACGAAGCGCCTAACGACTTGAACTTGAGGATCACAACGAACTATATGGTGGATGCGCGTCGTGGGCTCTTTTACCTATAACTAAAAATTTCATAAGAGAAGAAAAAGAATCTGACGCCTAAAATTCCCATGTCTTTCTTGGTTGGTAAACCCAACCGGCGATTTCCGACAAGTCTTTCTTCATTTTTTTTTGGGGGGGCAGAATTAGAATAAATTCTATCTATTTTATGAAAATATGGGAAGGCATCAAAGCATGTTTTAAGCGGGACTCGTCCAAGAAAGAAGAAAGGTCTCCATATTCTAGTGAAAAAGTATCTAAAGTACCTAAAGAGAAAATGATGGAGCGCATTGCTCACGTAGTCAAGAGCGCAAAAGAAGAACAAGAAAAAAAAGGTCGCGATGAGGGCTATCAAGTAGGGTGGGTGGGATCACGATCGACTAAAAGGAAAGTCGCCCAGAGATATTGGTTCAAATCCAATTCGTGAGATAGCAGTGATCTTTAGCTGGTCATGGCCCATAATAAACGCAACAAGGCAAGGGAAGGATAAAAAAAAAAGAAACTCGCACAGATGATGGGAATGCAAGCAAAGGCAATTGACCCATACGTGAAAGAAAGAAAAGCCTGGAAAGATGAGTGACTCAGTAAATACAAGAACAGGAAAGGAAAGCCTTAACGCCCTTGCTGGGCTACTCGGATACCATTTGAACTGTGCCTGGGCCGTATGAGGCCTCTCAACCCGTATCTACGTGCGCATCTCACAAGGATGCTGCGTGAGGCTTATAAGCCTAAGGACTTGGTCGTGGCTCCAGACTCGGTCTATATGTCCCCCTTGCCCTATTCATGTTTTCAGCTTTACCGGTATTACTTTAGCTTTGGCCCTTCGTGTAGCCTCTTTACACTTAGAAGCCCCTACATTCAAAGCCCTCTTCTTGCCTGAATGTTCACCCGCTTGTCCGGTTCCCCTGCCTTCACCAGCTGGACTTATGACCCGCCTGCTATAAAAAGCTTCCCATACAGCGCCTCTTTTCTGACCTCCTAGCGAGTGACAAAAGCGTCTCCCGGCGGTTGCAAAGATCCTGTGCCGGTCAAGGTTCCCAGGATCGTCGCCTCGCGTTTCAGTTTGGTGCAGTCAAGCTGGGTTCTCACAGGGCTGTCGGACAGTTAGGACGGGCAGACCTCTAATCGTTGGATCCGGTAAACAAGGTAGTCCCAGGTACGCTTGGGACTGGATTGAATCCTTTTATCCTATTCTTACAAGAAAGAAGGAAACCTAATGAATGCGGGGTTTCGGTTATTACACTTATGTAGATAGGCAACCGAAAAGCCGCTCCATACTGCCGGTCCGAAGAAAGCGGGGAATGCAAAAACTCTCCCCTAATGACTAAAGAGAATCTTTCTGTCTGGAAACCCGCACATAGGGAAGAATGTACGAGAACAATGACTTATTCAATGCCTGAAGTTGGAGAAGCTTTTAAAGACGCAGTAGACGCAACAAGATAAAGAGCTCTAGTCACAGCTAAAAGTCGAAGTGTAGGATGTTGAAGGAAGGAGTGGTAACTAAGAAAGCTGTGCCAAAGTCCCCTAGAGAAGGAGCAAAAAGAGAAAGATGGCTCGCAGCGGGCTTGGCGAGAGAGACTTTCCAATAAAAAATAAAAGCAGTCTTATTATTGTATCGGCCTTGTAAGGAGGATTAGGGAGATCATAGCTAAATAAGTCGTAGGTGAAGAGAGATAGAAGGATCGGTGACGGACAAGACCCCTACGCTCGCTAATGAGTAGCCCATCCTCATCATTATAACCTTCCCTTTCCCATGGCATACATTATGGATATGGAGCTTTGGGTGGTGCATTAATAACTTCATGATCGAAGGAATAAGCTTTTCCACTTCATAAAACTCAAAGAAGGGCTTTCGGAAAAGAAGGTGTAGGCGGAATAAGCTGTGAGACTGGAGCTAGTGGCATAGATTGACTATTCATCTTTCTCGCACAGCCGGGAGTGAGTGCACCGCAAGACCAGACAAGTTACTCCCTCGCCTCGCAGCGGTGGCATCTGTCTTTTAAGTTAAGTCATTTCCTAAGACGGCTCCTCTTATTCTAAGATAATCCAAGCAGCAGCTCCACGAGTCCGCTCGGAACCAGTCGATTCCTGAGCCTCTCCCCTCTCGGTTGGCGTTTGCCAGCCACTAGAGCAAGTAAGAGAACCTACAGTGAATGCACTTAAAGAACCGCAGATTTTGACCGGATTGTACACCTTTGTGTCTGGCTATGTATATGAATGTGCATAAAGAAGGGACGGGGCATCTCTCTCCCTTTTTTTTTTTATTTTTTTTGGGGGGGAGAGGGAATAAGATGCAGCGGCACCTCACGAACTTCTTACTGGGGCAGCACCATCCTGTAGGCGCGAGTGTTTAGATGCACGTGTTTTGCCTGCGCAGTTAAGAGAAAAATTGTCCCCAAGGTAGTTTACTTGCTTACTTGTTAGAGTAAGTCAACCCCTTGTGTCTTTCTTGGATATGCTCAGTCCGGGTATAGATGCTATGCCGTGAAATCCAAGAGACTCGATGTATCCTTAGCGCTTCACACTAAGCAAGTAAACTGCCTTCAAGAATATTTTTTCGAAGAAAAAGTTTATATTCAGCCTCCTCCAACTCCAGGCTTCTCTTCTCCTAGGAATCCTAACTTGGTATGCAAGCTCAAGAAAGCGATTTACGTTACGGCCTCCGACAAGCTAAAAAAGCAGGCACCAAGAGCTTGGTTTGAAAGGTGCAGCAGCATGTAGTTGAGCCGAAATAGGAGTAGAGGAAGGAGCCGGTTTTCAAAGAAGTCAATCGGATCGTTCAATGTTTTTAAGGAGGTCGAAATCAGATCTGGTATTGTCCTTCTTCTGGTTTTTGTGGATGACATTGCTTTCTCTAGTAATGACTTTGTTTCGATAAATGAGCTTAAGAGAACATTAAGAACCCAGTTTGATATGAAAGATTTAGGGGACTCAAAGTGTTTTCTGGGGATTGAAGTGATGAGGTCGCAAAGAGGTTTGGAACCCATTGCAAGTATGCAATGAATTTATTGTAAAAGCTGGTCTTTCTGCATGCAAACCGGAACAAGATCTCAAATTAGCCTCAGATGCAGGAGAGCTATTGGATGACCCATCTACAACCAGGAGACTTGTTGGGATGGGAGCCTTATCTACCTGACTAATTATCGCCCAGACATTGCTTACTCCGTGGGAGTGATCAGCCGATTTATGGACAAGCCGAGATCATCTCACTTAGAAGCTTTTTCGGATTCTGCGATACATCAAAACCTCACCGGGAAGAGGTTTATTCTTGCCTACGTCATCCTCTCTTCAGCTGTCTTGTTACTCTTCTACCGATTTCATTAAGGCAGTAGATTATTCTGATTGGATTTCGAACATCGTCCCAGTGCCCAAGAAAGACGGAAAGGTTCGAATGTGCGTTGACTACAGGGATCTGAACAGAGCAAGCCCTATCCACATAGAATACCCTCTTCCTCATATTGACGTTCTAGTCGATAATACAGCAGGAAACGGGATGTTCTCATTCATGGGCGGTTTCTCAGGATACAATCTGATGTTGATGGCAGAGTCAGATCAGGAGAAACCCTCATTCACAACATCCTGGGGAACCTACTGTGACAACGTAAAGCCCTTCGGATTAAAGAATGCCAGAGCAACCTATCAAAGAGCCATGACCACTCTTTTTCATGACATGATGCATAAAAAAGTCGAAGTCTATGTGGATGACATGATCGCCAAGTCACTTGATGCAGAAACTCATTTGAGAGATCTAAGAAAGCCTTTCGACAGGCTCCGCAAGTACCAACTACGCCTCAATCCTGCTAAGTGTGTATTTGGCGTCACATCCGGCAAACCGCTCGGTTTCATTGTCAATCAGAAAGGAATCGAAGTAGACCCTGCGAAAATAAAGGCCATCATCGACATGCCAGCTCCCAAAACACAGAAGGAAAACTCAACCTGAACTACATAGGGAGATTTCTCTCTCAACTGACTGCCACATGTGAACCATTATTCAAGCTGCTGAAGAAGAATGCTCCCACCGAATGGACAGATGAATGTCAGCAGGCCTTCGACAAGATCAAAGAATACCTGTTGAATCCACCAGTATTGGTCCCCCCAACTCCTGGAAGGCCCCTTCTCATGTACCTAACTGTCCTAGAGTCATCAATGGGCTGTGTCCTCGGGCAACATGATGAGTCAGGCAGGAAAGAAAGTCTACTACCTCAGCAAGAAATTCACAGACTATGAAACTCGGTACAGCTCACTGGAAAAGACCTGCTGCGCTCTAGCTTGGTCAGCACACCGCTTGCGGCATTACATGTTAAACTTCACCACCATGCTTATGGCAAGGATGGATCCTCTGAAGTACATTTTCGAGAAGCCTTCACTAACAGGAAGAATAGCTCGTTGGATGGATGTCGTTGCCGCGAAGTGAGCTTGGCCACTGGATAATTCCCTAGCGCTCGAGGCAAGGTAGGAATGTTCGGGCTGAGCAAAGACTTCAAAGTAAGTTCAGGCTTACTTCTAAACTAACCAAATCGTGCAGAACTTCATCGAGAAAGAGATGCTGCTTGTCCTCTGTGCAATTACCATACTGAGTCTTTGCAGCATCTATTGTTCCTCTGTCCCAATGCTAAGATGATTTTGAGTAAATTTTAGATTCCTTGGCAAATTAGGCATTCCTTTTCCCGGTGATTGGCTGCTGCTAAACACAAGTTCTAAGGTTTAATTTAATAGTAAACTTCTTTGGAGTAGTGTCTGCATTACTGTGTGTTGGTTTATTTGGAAGCGGAGATGTAGTAGGGTATTTGACAGTAACTTCCTTATTCCTCACCTTCCAGTTATATTGGACTTCTTAGAGGCTTGGATAGATGCTAAAAAATCTGCTACTGGGAGACCCATTGGAAGTCAAGTTCGCTTATCTTTACTTCGAAACCTTTTCTCGATTCGCCGACATATGAAATAAGAAAAGAAAAAGAGAAGTCGACTAAGCAAACAACACGACTTGTTGCTCTTTCGCCTTCAACGGAGCCAGGGCAGGCTTCAAATGCTGCCATTTCATCTGAGAAGAACAGCGCAGTTATACCCACGGGGACCCGTTTGTGGAGGAAGGTGCCATAACTAGCCACCGCGGTAACACCATGGCTTCTCTTGTGTGCTAGAGTAACATGAGCCTTATTAAGTTAAGGCTGTCCTCCAGATTCTTGTCTTTAAGGAAAGCTTCGGCTTTACTATCTTTCCTTATATCAAGCAGACCTTTGATTTGGCAGGCTAATGGCAGCAAAAACAATGGCCCCGAACTTCCTCTTCCCAGAATCAGGAGTCTTGTACTCACCTTTTGCAATCTTTCCTAGCGGGTCCTTAACAGCAGCCTCAAAAGGAACCTGAACAGAGTTCAGATACTATACTCTGCATTGCCAAATAAAAGCTCCTGCATCTGTTTCTCCCATTTAGCCCACTCCTTTGCATAGGTTCCCTTGGTAGACTCCAATCTTCCATATAAAGGCCCAGCTAACATCAGACAGCTCACAATCATCAGAGCAGATTGAGTAAGCGGATTTAACACTGAAGGCGCCATTGGTGGTGTGCTGCCAAATAGGTTTATCAGGTCTGCAACCACTCAAACCAGCAGGAACACTGGAAATTTCATTCACCAACTCAGAAGGCAGGTCCTGTCTTAGCTTCCTAAGATCCCAGGAACCATTGGAAGGGTAGCTTGAAACTCGCAGATGCAGCTTATCTTCATTCACATGACTCTATCAATAAGAGGGCAATCACCAAACCAACGGTCAGCCCAGAACTTTGTTGAGGAACCATCCCCCACTCTAATTCTCATGCCTTTTTGGAGAAGTTTAGCACCATGAACAATGGCTCTCTAAGTACTCGAAGAGCCAGTGGAAGCTTGAATAGAAGGCAACAAAATACCACAATTATTCCCTTTCAAATACTTTTGAGAGAGAGCCTTAGACCAGAGGCCATCACTATGATTCAACAATCTCCACCCAGCCTTGGCAAGCATGGCCTGGTTCATCAGAGCAGATTGCTTTAAACCCAATCCCCCTTTCCTTTTAGAATGGCAAACAGTCTGCCAATTCACAAGATGGGGTTTAGAAGACTCACCAGTATTACCCAAAAAATAATTTCCTATTAACCTTATAAAGATCCTCACATACGTCTTTAATTCCGTGGTTTGCTGACCAAGCTGCTCACTACTTTGAGACCTTCCCTTTTTCGAATCCATATAATTTTATGACATGGAAATCTTTTTACTGACGACAGGAAGAACACTACTCTCCTCCAGACCTCCATACTCCCCCTGAGGAAAGTAGGGATCCGAAAGAGTACTACAATTTTAAGAGAAAAGAAATAAGAAAGATTTTAAAATAAAGTGATGACATGCAGGGACACAAATCTTTTATTTGTGTTTTGGGGTGATAACACTTGTAGCCCTTCTGAGAGCTAGAATACCCAACAAAGACACATTTGAAAGACTTATAATCAAGTTTGTTTCTGAGAGGACTCAAGTCATGAACAAAGCAAACACAACCAAAAACACGAAGAAAAATAGGAAAGACAGGGGTGAGTCAGGTTTCAACACTTGAATAGGAGATTTACCACTTAGAACGGGCATACGATTAATCAAATAACATGCAGTTAAGACAGCTTCTTACCATTATTAGGTACCTTCATCTCGGTGAGAAGAGCACGGGTAACCTCCAAAGATGCCGATTTTTTCGCTCAGCTACTCCATTTTTGGGGGTATATGGGCGGGTAGTTTGAGAGTAAATCCCTTGTTTCTGCGGATAAGCTTGAAAGTTCTTGGAGAACTATTCTCCCCCATTGTCAGATCTCAAAATCTTAACATTTATACCACACTGAGTTTTTTATCATCTTATGAAATGACCGGAAAATAAAAGGAACTTCATTCTAAAGGCAGCAGCTCTGTCCCTCTTGCCTGAGCTCTCTCCCTCCCTCATTCATAGCTCCCTAATAGCTATCTCTGCTTCCTCGCTCTCATAGCTCCCTAAGAGCTCTCACAAAGAAAAGAGAAGTAAGGTAATATGTAATATTCACGATATCGAGCAGAGAGTTCGGGTGCTATGCCTCTGCCAAAAAGAGAAAAGGCTAGCTTGTTTTACTTCATACTCACAGGTTCGGGATCTATCTCATGAGCTAAAGAAGGACAGATAGGGACTGTCAGGTATGGCAGGTAGGGCAGGTAGTGCAGGTAGGTAGCTGAGATGGATAGAGCTACAGGTTCAATCCAATAAGACTAGCTAGACAGTGAAGGACGCTATGTCTTCTTACGAGGAAGAGGGTTGCCTATGCTAGACTGACACTAACCGGGACGGCATACACTCAATTACTCTCATCTGAACCCTTTACCTTTTTGTGTAGCGAGGCTGAGCCGGGTCACCATCAAAGGCAGCATCAGCATAAGCAGGCTCGCACATCTGAGGAGGTTTAAGAAGTCGACTTCTCGGTTGCTCAACCGCTTATCCTTGAGGCTGCCTACCTTTCCTTCTTTTGTGTGGCCTAGCTTTGATCTGTAGGAGCTGAGGCAGAGGTTTCCGTTGCTTGCTTTGTGCGTACGATTCTTTTATTCAATAAGGATTTTCGTAGCTTCAGGTGAGGAGGGGAGAATCGATCTTAATTTCTTAAAATTGGGAAAAAGTCTCCTACAAGTGTGGTCTTTCTCGGTCAACTGGAAATTTAGAACTGTAGCAGCTCTCGAAATCGGTCGGTAGGTCCTTCCTCTAGTTCAAGAGTTAGAGTACTTGCGTTGCGGTCCGTCCATTAGTTCGATGATTCTTCTTCGCCTTTAAGTTAAGGCTTGTTCAATCAATCTCATAGGTTCCTATGGCTCGTCCTATAGGAAAGGGGATATATTCTAATTATAGGGATAGGGAAGTAAAGGTGCGATAAATAAGCTTTTTCTGAGCGTATATAGTGGTATGGTATAGTCCTTAATGCGCAGGAGCAAGAAAGGGGCTGCGCTTCTTTGTTCGCTAGGCTTTCGCGCTAGTCATGAATCCGTCCTGGGATATCTTGATTCTCTTTATGATGATGTAAGGGTCGGCAACAACTCCCTTTGGGGAATAAGGAATCGATCGTCAACGTCTTTGGTTCCCGCCAATCGATCTTCTGTAGGAGCAGGAGGTAGCGCGAATCCTTCCCCCCAATCAATCAATAGATGAATTCCTCCTGTATGTAGGAAGAGAGAACTGAACGTCAACCCCTCCGATAGAAAGTCAACGAGCGCGGTGCAACAAAGCTTCTAGTTGAGTAAGCGGAAGTCCTCATATATCGTTAGAACGCTTTCAAGCAGGGGTAGAAACCATAGGCGAGCACAGTCCTATTTCTTATTAGAAAAGGTTGCTGACTCTTCTTCTATTTCTATAAGTAAATTATTTATCTCTGTTGATCGCTGCTAAAACCTGTGTGTGGAGCTCCGTCCCTCTCGGCTTCTTCATTCCCGAGTGCCAATTCGATCTTGCGGTTGAGTTAGTACTCGAGCGAATGAACGTAACCTTCAACCAACCGGCGCTCTCTGCCATTCTTCTATCTCTCTCCACCGACGGGCACCATGCTCAGTTCTACACGGATCTGTTAAACTCAGCTGAGTATACGGATCTGTGGGAACAGCATACCGCCCGACAAGACGCTGAATTTCGAAGCTACTCCCGGTATCAGGAGTATCTTTCATTGGGGGAACGGGCCCGGGTGCTCCAGTCGGAGCGGGATTTACTGTTGCGCCGATTAGGGCGCTAAACTAAGATCCTATTGCTCTAGAATTTATTAATAGAATTCCTCCTTGTTGAAAACAGAGCGAGCAGGGAAGAAGAAGGAAGGGGAAGGAAGTGACATACTTCATGTACCCGCTGTTGTCTCCATAAGCGCTGGTGCTCTAATACTAATTACTAATAGGCATTCGCGGACTAATCTTGTCCGCCTTTTAGGTTGTTGCGCCTTATCCGCCTCTTTGAGGTAATTACCAGTCTTAGTTATAGCAGTAGGAATGTGATCTTTGCCTTATCCGGATCTATCTACACTGTCTCAGCTCGTGCAAAGCGGTAACTATCTGAAGGAAGGGTACGGAGTTGATCCTCGCACCGAACTCTAAGCGCTAGTTGAACCTTCTTCGGTCTCTTTCAGCGGCGGGGACTCTCTTAAAGATGGTATTCGTTGCGCTTTCCTCTGACAGTTATGCCCCAAATGAGGGGGGGCAACCGCAAGGGCCGTTCATGTAAGTTTCGCCCTTTTTAAGAAGTATGTTCTAGGTCTTTTCCCAGGAAAGGCATATACTACTGATAGTGGTCTCTGCATTCTCCGATGCGCCCATAAGATTTTTTTTTAGGTTGAATATATGTCTCTATGATTATAGCTCTCCCCTCGCTAGGTCCTGGATCGCCTTCTCCTATGAGCTTTTCTAATCCCGTTGATCTCGAGATGGCTGAGTCCGATTCACCTTGTACTGAAGGGGCGAGTGGGAGGAGTGAGATTAAAAAAAAAAAATCAGAAATATGGTAACCACAGAGGGAGAGAGAGGACTCGGAGGACGCACGACGCACCAGGAAAAGCTTCGGATGTCTCTAGTCAACGTGAAGCTGGGCGTACAAAAACAAGTAAATAAAGGCAAAACACCTAGAAAACCGAACACCCCGAAAAAAAGGGGGAATTTGATCAAACAAAGTATGTGCAGTATGTGATCGGAGGAAGGAATAGAAATACTCCTAGTAATCTTCAACAACAAGGACAAACACAAGGTACAGAGACAGAGAGAGAGGCGCGACAGCCGCAAGGCACTTTTGCTTTGCTTTGATTTGATTGTATCGGGAGATGGGCTTGCGTATTAGTTGGGTTTGCTTCTACCGAGGCAATGTTCCGGAAATTAGGTTTCTCTAAAAGAGCAACCGGCTTAACCGGCTGAGCACGAGGTCCCACATTGTCTCCATCAGCGGCTAGGAAAAAGTCTTTGACTCTTCTTCTAGTTAACCACTGCTTTAGACTATTCCTACTATTCATAGTTCTCAATCTTACTTTTCTCGTCCAAGTCTTATATAGTATTGTCTTAAATAGTAAGTATATAAAGAAAGAATAAAGTAAAGCTTTCCTAAAGGGAAAGGAGTGAATGATTTGAATACTTCTTCCTCTTTCCCTTCTTCTCAAGCTCTTACTGGCGCAGATAAAGTCTTTCTTACGGCCAGACGACTTAAACACAGCGCTCTGATCTCCGACCTCCAAGGACCCAAGCAAAGGATTGACTTCGCTAACCTCAGCTTAACCGAAGTCAATATTCTAACAGAACTGGAAAGGGCATACCTTGAATACAGATCAAGATTCACTCATGCACTCTGTAACTGACTTAGGAAAGCTAGCCTTAGCCCAAAAATAAAGGAAGGCAGCCGAAAGCCCTACAAAGAATATCGCTTATGAACAGGCCCAGGGGTTGTCAGTTGAGAAGGAAGTCTTTATTGAATTGATCATAGAAAAAAAAGGATAGAAATTGAATCGTAAGTCGGAAGATCAGATGAGCGGAGAATCGGGTTCTGCTAAGCAGAAAAGCCTTCTCTAACGGGTCGATTCGAAATTGGAATGGAGTTTGAGGCTAGTGGAGCAAGCATGAATAAGAAAAGGAAAAAGCCAAAATGAGTGGAAAGAAATTCAAAGCTAAGCCACCACCACCGAATAGAACCGACGAGTAATATCCTGTCCTTCCCTACCTACTGTATTCAAGCGAACAAGTGTGTTAAGCGAATCACTTTCCGCCAGTGGTACGCACTACATGAAATCAATGCCCAGACCACTATGTGCGTAATCTATATATCTATCCTTATTGATTTCTTTCGCCTATGGAGTGTTAGGGTATTGCGAAGCTTCTCACTGGAATAGACTCGAGATTAAGCACAAGAGACGCTTGGGCCTATCACAGACAGGCTCGCAAGCTTAACACGATGAGAAGGTTCCCCACTTAACCCGAGTTTTCGGGTAGAGTAGTGGTCGCCATGCGCCCATCGGTTATAGCCGCTCGCTAGTTGGGGGCAGGAGACAGCCTTTAAGAGAAAGAAGGTCTACTGGCCCGGTACGGTGTGGTTTTGTTGGATTTCTCCGTCCGCGTACTTTCACTGGCCCTTTGAATCGATCCTGAAAGACTCCCCCATAAAGAGAAGGTTATCCGCTTATCCGCTGTTTAAGCTCGAAATCTGAACTTTCACAACCACCAACAGGAAGACAAGTCAGTCAGTATGGGATCAAAAAAAGTCTTTTTCTGGTCAAGTTCCAGCTCTAGATAGGGAAGGACGACGAAAAGCACGAGTTTACTTTGAGGTAAAAAAGCCGACGGTGCCTAATCTCCTCGGATATCATCGGTCATCGTTCTCATCGATGCGATGACCAGACATGTCACACCATCCCTCGCTGCCCTAACTCACCAATCCCTAGCATCTGCCTAAGTGGTATCCTATCACGGAGGCTAGTAAGTAGGCTTTTCTCATATTTGTCACTCTCCACCCAGTATATCCTCCGATGGAAGGGGTACTATCCAATTGTCAGTAGCTTGATTACTGTCTGGCCTTTATCCCTTGCTCATAAAAAACGGATATGGGAAAGGTTGGTGAAAGTGTAAACTAGTGACCTCGGAAGATAGGTGGGCCATATCCAGTCCAGAATGCATTAGACTAACTGCATTGGTACCGAAACATCTGATCAGGCCGTCTGGGGTATATGATATGACAGGTCGTTGTACTAATGATCGGTAGGTGGGACTGATACCTAACTCGGGTATCTATCCCTGTGGAGGGCCCCCATTCAATGATCAGATATGTCCATGGGATTAGGTATGAAATGGGCCATACCAACTTGTTGCTTGAACAAGTCCTAGTGGTAGGGCTCCTCATATGGTTAGCCTCCCTGACCCGTAGCGTAGATTGTGGAATGGGATTGGGAATCTATTATAGTATTAACCGAATTTCGGAGGGGGTTCCAATTCATATCCGAGCGTTGGTGCACTTCCCATCTGTTCCCGGGCTTGACGTAAGGCCTGTAGACCGAGCCTCATATCCCTGACTTCAGAGTCCTACGGTCTTCTTTCTTCTCCCTAATTCTCTGTGAGAACGAATCTTAACCCTTGGTCTTTTTCTTCCTCCTGACTCTCACTTGGAAGCAAGAGATGAAGACGTAAGCCTTCCTTATGATCGATCACCCTTTCCCGCTGGTCCAGTCAGTTTTTCTTTCTTCACTTCCTTCCGCTTAGCCGATAGTGGGCACTCTAATAATTTTTTAAGTAGGCATCTATGAAATCACTAGGGCTGCCTCTTTTCAGCTCTTTCTTAGGCTCTCTCGAGTGGGTTTGCACTCTGTTATGCTCTTAGTTTATCTTCTCTTGGCTTCTTTCTATGGATTAATCCTTGTTCTACGCTCATGCTCTTTCCATGAGGAAGACTTGCCCTTGATGATGGAACAACGGCTACCTCGGTCTCCTATAGCTAAACCATCCTAAAGAGCCAGCCAAAGGACCCGCATGCTCGGATCTTGTATCAGGATTAGCTTCTATAGGAATATATATCTAATAGGGAGAAGCTCTTGCGGAAATATTGCCAGAAAGGCGGGTGGTGGGAAGGATAGACTATATATAGTAGATCCGACTTCCTCGACTGAAAGGTGAGCTACGGGGTCCAGGTTAGTTGATCTATTAAGAAGGTGAAAGAGCTTCCCTGGGCTTACAGCTCGTGAAGTGAGTCCGCTTTTTATAACCCTTAATGCCTTCTAACGCATTCTACTAATCTTCGACCACCCTACAGTTAACAACAAGGAGAAAGGCAAAGGCTTTGATTCCTGAACCTCCCATTGTGCCATCCTGCTCTCCAAACTACAAAGAGAAGACAGCTCCCATGCTTTCATAGACATCAAGAACAGCAGATAATATCCGCCTTAATCTTTATATAGGTTGCCCCTCTTCTTCTCTCCTAGCTATCAGAATAGGAATCGCTATTCGTGGAAGAAAACCGGACTCTCTCTTATGGATTTGTATGGCTTTGCCTGCCGCCTTTCACCCGCTTCTCTAAGGAAAAAGTCTAATGTCATGTTGATGCCATCAGAATCTAAAGGATTGATCGAAATAAGGGCCCGTAGGCAAAAAAGTCTTCCCTCGGCTCGGTAGCTAGTTTGGTGATGGCAATGAGCATCCTTCCCGCCGACCACTTATAAAGACTGTCTCTAGAGAAGCTCCAAAGCAGGATAAGAGAGCCAGTAACAAGCAGAACAAAGACGCGCCGCCACGCGGGCGGGCAGAGCTAAGGGAAGAGAACAGCTACTACAGCTGAGAATCGCCCTAACCTTAGCGAAAGCACTTGATTTCGCCCTTCCTTGATCAAAGACTTTCAAGCTCTCTTCTATAGGAAGGAATAACTATCGATGTAGGATCTCTTTCAAGTAAAGTACAATATCGACTTTCATTCCACTTTATCAAACTAGAGTAAGGTAGCGAAGTCAAATATGCATTAGAGAGTCGAATATGCAAGAAAGCCAATAGGCGCTCGTGATCTTCCTTGATTTCAGGAATGAGTAGATACTATACCTGTAACAACTCTCTTCAAATAGGCTTTCTTTGAAGGCGTAGGTGTCTTTTCATTTTAAAGTAGTCGGTGCTTTTCCATTTGATTTGCAATCCCCTTTTTCTAGTTATGCAGTTGATGATCGGATATGAAAGAACTAATCTACCTTCTATAAATAGAAAGTTGCTGCTTTCCTCTTATGAGGATTCACAGCTTGAGTAAGTAGGTAACCTAAGTCCAGTCTGATCTGAGGGAAGCAGTCCCAAGTCAGTAGCGAGTACACCACTCTGAGAGCCCAGAAACAAAGATCCCATCCCGTACCCGTAAAGCATAAGAAAAAAGTCTTTTCCTTTTTCAGAGAATGTGTTAGCACCCTAGAGTAGAGGGGGAGGCCCATTTCCTAGCCTAGTTTTAAGCAGAGCAGCACCATCCTAGTCCAGAGCAGTACCTCTCTCTATGGGCTCGAGGCAAGACAAGCAGCCCGCTTCGCTTCCTTCGTCTCATTACAGGGAAGGATAGGACCTCGGTCGGTTCCAAGGGTGAGGAAGAAGTGCCATCTGCTTAATCGGAAGAATCCGCTGAGACAAAAGCATTAGCAGAGGCTGAATCAGCTGCATCAGCAAGCGAATGCCTTTCTTAGAATGGTTCGGAAACCCAGTGAGAATCACCTTCTCACCCCGAATCCTAAGATCCAGGGAGGTTGGCTAGAAAGAGAATTTCCAAATCTAAAGAAGAGGCTGAAGCATCAGAATCCGCTGAAACAAAGGCTGAGAAAGCCAATAGCGGTTAAGCCACATCACGCTTTTCAGGGACCGATCAAAAGCCGTTTGTTTTTCGTTAAGAGACTTTTTTCTCTGATTCAAACTTAAATATTGGAGCTAGGGCTTAATTCTATGGGTAAGGTCAAGTTGATAAGCCGCCTACCTTCTTAATTAAGTTACATTACAGAGGGGCCTCCCTAACTCAAGTTGCTTGTGCCTGCTGTTACCTACCGTAGGACCTCCGTCCCCGAAGCGAAGAAAGAGGAGACCTTTATCCTGTGTCGAAGGTTGGGTGTTAATTAAAATCACACTTTTTAATAATTTTTTTTTTCGGATGGACATAAAAGAAAAGGGTAAGATTTCCAAAAGCTATTTACGTAGGAGAATAAGTCATCGCTCGCGGCTTCCCGCTTTCAATTAGAGGGGCAGGGCATCTTTCTGTTGCCGGTTAGGTTAACCTCAAAAGTTCAATAGGGTAAGCTGCTAGCTCTAACCGAACTTTCGGGTATATATAAGTCCGACGAAAGACAACCCGCTTCTCAAAGGCGAGGTTCTGAAAGAAAGCAAGCGGTGCACTTAAATCTAAATAGGGTGGTATGGGTGAGAAAGATAAAGAGAAGATCTAGACAAAAGACCTACTCGATGGAATTAGCCAATGTGTGCTCCTAAAGTTAGAAAACGTCCCGGCAAGAGCTGTCAGAATTCATCCCAGAAGGTAAATTACCCTTTCTCTTGTGCCTGCATTCGCTATTCCTATTCCGCGAAAGCTTTTATGCCTAGCCCCAAAAAGGTGCTTCAGCTACGCTTTGGAATTGAGCTACCCAAGCAGACCAGCCCTTCCCGAGAAGAGCCAAAAGCGAAGGAGTTTCAGTAAGTAAGAATAAGATTAATGATTTGTGAAACATACTATTGGCAACATTAATCCGCCTAGCAAGAAAGAAGACTCTAGTTTCATCTCTGAATTACTTGATCAAGACGGTGCAATCGATTGAAGACTGAAGACCGGGCACTTAATGTCTAGATTGAGATCGAGATTAAGCTCCAAGTCATGTAGGTTCACGAGAAGGACGTTTGTTTTCTACCATAAACAGAGGAGTTCGGTTGCATTTACTAGGAGAAATCTTTCTCTCAATCGCTGGCAGTTGGACAAGGAAAGGCAAGAGCGAGCAGCCACACATGAACCGCGATGAACGATGTCATGATAGGCTTTCCATAACCATCTTTCCGGTAATCAAATCCTTCTTTCAGTCTCACGGGCCTCGATCAAGTACGCGTGCCACACCATTGACACTTGATTATAGCGAAACCTTGTGAATGGGTTTTCGTGCTATACACCACGTTGAGAAAGACCAACTTCCCTCTAGTCTGATGGATCGCTTTCTCTTGCGCATTAATGAATGGATCGAGGAATTGCGTATGAAAGGTTTATGGTCTATCTTATACTATCTAGTACGATCGATCAAGTCATTCAGTACAGTATCTTCGTCGGTGTAGGTCTCGGTCGTTGTAGTTGATATTGATTCTGATTAATTCGTTGTTATGATGTTCCAGTTTCGTTTCCTCTTTTGTTTGTACATCTTTCTCCCATGCATTTCGTTGGTCAACAACCAACCACAACTCACGTCTTCCTGAATTGGGAGAGCAAGAACAAGTCTCTCTTCTTTTTTTGGGGGGGGGGCGGAGCAGTTAAAGAATGAACCAACCCAAATGATTGTTCTAGAATGGCTATTCCTCAC